AATCAGCAACCTACACATTGTTCTATCAGATCTAAAGGAAAGGTTCTTTTGTGAACTAATTCCAAGGCTGCGCTTTTTAATATTTAAAGACAAAACGTAAAAAGAGGTTTTGAGTGATCATATGATTCTTTTTTGTTTCTTTTGATTCGCGAGATTCTGTGAATGAACCGACTACTTAATTTTAGAAGCTCAATTTAAAGTAAAAATATGCATTTTACTTATAAGCTAAGATCACTTGTCGGTTTAAAATACTAAAAGTAAAAAAAAAAAAAAGAATTCGTCGATACAATAAAAAAGAATTCAAATAGAAAGAAACGGTTTTGTAATTTTCTCCCATATTGCTATTCATTTTTTAATGAAGTTATAAAACAACTATTACTACTTTTTTTATTTTTTAAAATATCTTATTCTTATATAATATATATAATAATATATATATATATATTTATAGATTAAGTAGATATAGATTAAGATATATGGTGGTTATTACTTTACTCAACTCAAGAGTTGCTCAATTAATCTGTTGATTCGAAATTTGGAGATGGGTAGATGTCACAAATGATGAGTTGATTTCTTAACTATGTTACTCTATTTTTGTTAGACTTGCCATCTAGAATAATGGATGAATCAAAAACTTTAAATTGGTATTTTTGTTTATCCTCCTATCTTTGCTTTTGAAAATTTCAATTTAGGGAAGTGCTTTCGAAACATATGATATATATAAAAAGAACATATTTCATTTAGTCTCTTCATGCTTACTATAACCAGTTATTTCGGTTTTCTACTAGTAGCTTTGACTATAACCTCCGCTTTATTTATCGGTTTGAACAAGATACGACTTATTTGAAATTAATTGAATGAACAATTCAGGACAAAATCTTTCTGTCATAGTTCACATATTCTATAGTTCCTTATCGCGTCAATTTTAAAATCTTGGTCATTGAGATTCGTGGGTAATTCCCATTAAGATTTAAGGATAAATATTACCTCTCTTTTTCACCTTTCAAATAAATTGAAATGATTGAAGTTTTTCTATTTGGAATCGTCTTAGGTCTAATTCCTATTACTTTGGCTGGATTATTCGTAACTGCATATTTACAATACAGACGTGGTGATCAATTGGACCTTTGATTAATTACCATCTACGTTTTTTGATTGACCTCCTATTTGCTTTAATCTACAGGAGGTCAAATTCAATTTGCTGTTCAATTATTTCAGTTTTATTTTCGACCTAACACAAATAAGAAGAGTCTAATCACGCTCTGTAGGATTTGAACCTACGACATTGGGTTTTGGAGACCCACGTTCTACCGAACTGAACTAAGAGCGCTTTATTATCACAATAAATAGCCAATCCGTCTTGGATATATATACTAGCAGAAAAAATAAATTAATTGCTTATGTATATCCAAATTTAATCAATATCAATTGAACCCTTCTTACTGCTCATAAGATAAGAAATAGGTAGGGATGACAGGATTTGAACCCGCGACATTTTGTACCCAAAACAAACGCGCTACCGAGCTGCGCTACATCCCTTTCAATTGGTCTACAGTGTCATTGTAGAGAATCCCTGTGTTCTTTTCCACATCTTTATTTCTTTCATTGATATACCAACTTGTCAGTTCTTTTTTTTTTATATCTCATATTATACATATTATATAACATAATAACATATAAAAATAATAGACTTATATTATATACGTAGTGAAAAAATATGAAACCATAAAAAAATGAATATTTGTCGGGAATTCTCAGATGGAACGGGACATATTTTTTTTTTGTTTTAAGAAAAGGAAAAATTTTCCCGAATTGTTGTACATTTCAATCTGCATTAGGTATTCGACGTAGAAATACAAGTGTCAGTCATTAACTACATATACACATCTGGTCATATATGTATTACTATTATGTATTACAAATTCGAATAAAATCACAAAAAAAAGAAGGAGGAGTTTAAATGCAAAATCTAAAAACATATCTTTCCGTGGCACCAGTAGTAAGTACTCTATGGTTTGGTTCTTTAGCAGGTTTATTGATAGAGATTAATCGTTTATTTCCGGATGCATTAATATTCCCCTTTTTTTCATTATAGTAAGTGAGACGCGAAGGGGTTGAAGAAAATTAGAGCTACAATGAAATATCTGTGACTAATCCCCTCCCTTACTCTTCTTTGTTTTATAATTCAAAAAAATTCTAAAAGAATAGAAGCGGATTTCCCCTAGTCAAACTACGAACTTGGGGTTCCGGGACCAAAATTCAATTAATTAATAATAGTGTGAGAAAGAAAATGGAATTGTTGGGACAACAATATCATACAAGATAATTCAACGAAAAATTGAATATTGTATAGCAATTCAAAATTATAAGTATAGAGTTAGAAATCATTATATTACTTATTATTACTATATTGATAGATTGTAAGGAAATCTTTCATAATTGGATTTCAATTTAGCAACTCCTATTTTTTCTTTCCTTTCTTTCTTCTTCGCTTCGGGGCAGAAAATTGAAAAATAGAACAGTTCAGTCAATCAAAAATCCAAAGGAGGTTCATGGCCAGGGGTAAAGATGCCCGAGTAAGGATTATTTTGGAATGTACCAGTTGTGTTCGAAACCGCGTTAATAAGGAATCAATGGGCATTTCTCGATATATTACTCAAAAAAATCGACATAATACACCTAGTCGATTGGAATTGAGAAAATTCTGTACCTCTTGTTACAAACATACGATTCACGGGGAGATAAAGAAATAGATCTAACCTACCTCTCGCGCGTCCGCCTTGCGTTCCAAGGAACACGAAAAACCACATATTGTATATTAATATTTTTTATTTAATAGAATATTTTTGAATATTATTTCGAGATATACAACAAAAATTATATATAACGGATCCTATATTTATTTAAATATAAAATAAACAAAACAATCTTTTTTTTTTTAATTCGAAATCATTTCTGATACGATCAAAATCGAATTCGGATTTTCAGTACAAGGAATAAACAAACCATGGCTCAATCCAAGCAGCTCTTTCTTAAATCTAAGCGATCTTTTCGTAGGCGTTTGCCCCCGATACAATCGGGGGATCGAATTGATTATAGAAATATGAGTTTAATTAGTCGATTTATTAGTGAACAAGGAAAGATATTATCTAGGCGAGTGAATAGATTGACCTTAAAACAACAACGATTAATTACTATTGCTATAAAACAAGCTCGTATTTTATCTTTGTTACCCTTTCTTAATAATGAGAAACAATTTGAAAGAAATGAGTCGACTCCTAGAACTACGGGTCTTATAATTAAAAATAAATAAGTTTGCTCTTCAATTGAATCAAAATAAAACTGAAATCTGACTTCAAATGCGAATTGACATTTTGGTCAAAAAATTTTCAATTTATTGCTGTGTCGTCAGAATAAGAAAAAAAAAAAAGAATTTGGGAATAAATCTTTTTTTATTAAACGTCTTTGTTTATTGTAACGACTTTATCTTTATAATAATCATATTATATCCTATTTTTCCATACTAATTTATACTCTACCCTCCCAAATTTACTTAACTGGAAAACATTACACTGGATTCCTTGCAACTTCTTTATCTTATTTTAAGATCTCGTTGGAAATCATATAAAGACAATTCCTATTTAATATAGAAATTTGTGCAAGTATTTTACGATTAAGAAGCAACTGCCCCTTGTACAGATTGTGTATTAATCTACTATAACTATAGTATAGTTTATTGGCTCGAATTGCTGCATTTATCCGAGTGATCCACAAACGACGAAAATCTCTCTTTTGCCTGCCTCTATCTTGATGAGCCGAAACCAAGGCTCTTATTTTCTGTTGAGTAATAGTCCGAGAAAGTCTTGAGCGGGCCCCTTGAAAACTTGATGCAAATAAACGAATTTTGGTTCTACGTCTTCGAGCTATATATCCTCGTTTAATTCTAGTCATTGAATAAATGAAACTTTGATGAATAACTAATTGATTTCTTTTCTTTCAGTTATTTCTTTTCCCTTTCGTAGTCTATTAATAACAAAACGGATTCGTCCAGTGTATAAAAAAAACTTCCAATGTCTTTTGCTACTATAACCTTCCTGACCACGATTTTTTTCGAGGCGAAAAGCCTCGAAATAGGAAATTGTATTGATACTAGATCTAGATATCAAAAACATAATAAAGAAAAAAGTTGTAAATAGAAATAGGTATAGCGGTTTCCTTCGTTTTTATGGTTGCTTCTTAACGGTGAGGTCCTCTCTATACACCGGAGCCTCCTCCCTCATTTGATTTAATCAATGTTATTGTTAACTTGTACAGTTTGCACTTTTTGGCTCTACCCATCATTATGCAGTAATAAGTCTTTCACAAGGAGACCCACCTATACAGTAACGGTATTTTTTTTTTATTATGAAGATTCGCTGAGTAACTGACCTTGTTAGTCCGTTCTTGCAGGAGTCAAGAGTTTAGGGTATAATCTTTCCGCTTTTTAAATAGCATTTCCCTGCTTAATGAATACCATTTGGTATCAATGGTGAATTCTTTCTCATCTTAAATTAGAAGTGTAAGTGATTGGATTTGTCCCAATGTCAACCATAAATTAATTTGATACTACAATACTAAGGATATGATAGATTTTTTTGATATTTTCTTTTTTCGTCTAGTGGTTGGATCAACTCTTTTTTTTTACCTAGTACATGATCGGAACGAGTCGCACATACACCCTAGTACATGTTCCTCGTCGCTGAGGACATCCCCCAAGAGCGGGGGATTTCGTGACATTTTTGATTGGCTGTCGTGTGTTTCTAATAAGTTGTTTAATAGTTGGCATGTTGAATGATATAACAAAATGAGATGGTTTAGATCGATCCTAACCGGATAATTATGAATCCTTTTTTATTACTTTACTGTATTCATAGAATATTGTCTTAACCACGTTAAGAAGATATAATAATATATTATATACTTACGTAAAATCTCTCTTATTTTTATTCAACCGCTACAAGATCAACAAGTCCGTGAGCTTGGGCTTCTGTTGCTGACATAAAAACATCCCTTTCCATGTCTTCGGAAACAACCCATAAGGATTGGCCCGTTCTTTGTACATAAACCTTTGTGAGGGTTTCGCGCAGCGTCAGTAGTTCTTCCGCTTCCAAGATAAACTCTCCCGTCGATGCCTGATAAAAAGAACTAGAAGGTTGATGGATCATTACCCTGATGAAATAACATAATAAATTATTATTATTATATCGAAAGAATAATATTAATATAATACTAAAACGATAGAAAAAAGAGAAAATTCAACAACCGTACAGGCATCTTTTACACATTGCATACGGCTCTACAATGGAATTCACTTTTATACCCTTTTTACCTTACATTCAAGAAATATATATATATATAAATTTATAGGCGCTATCATATTCACATAGGTAAATGATCCAATAACCATCCTTCTTTTTTGAGTAGTTAAAAAAATACTACGATAGTTCCGTTGCTTTATATATTAATTTACTCTGTTATTTAGCAATCCCAAAGTTTATTTTTTTTTTTATTCTTTCATAAGAATATATATTGTTAAGAGTTTTTCGGTGTGAAAACCAAAAAGTTTGTGACGCTGAAATGTGTCTCCTGATATATCAGATAAAATAGGAAATACCCTTTATCTCATACTACTCTTTCGATACATAAGTTAACGATTAAAAAAAAAACGAATTTCATATCGAATTCGAAGTGCCATGCTATTATTACTTAATATTAATATTTCATATATCGCGAAGGCATAATCTTGGTTTCTTTTTTAGCTCACATCAAATAAACAACTCATTGGCGCCAAGCGTGAGGGAATGCTAGACGTTTGGTAATTTCTCCTCCGACCAGAATAAAAGATCCCATTGAAGCGGCTAATCCTATGCATATTGTTTGTACGTCTGGTTGCACAAATTGCATAGTATCATAAATACCTAATCCAGGTATTACCCATCCGCCTGGAGAGTTTATAAACAAATACAGATCCCTGGTATCATCCTCTATACTGAGAAATACCATAAGACCAACAATTTGATTCGAGATCTCGATATCCACTTCTTGTCCTAAAAAAAGAAATCTTTCTCGATAAAGTCGGTTGAGTGGGCTAAAATTGTATTCCCTCGGAACCGTACATGCATCTTTTAATGCATACGGTTCAATACACATCGCGAAAAAGAAGAATCAATGTGTAGATTACAGTTTTTTTTATAAAAAAAAATAAAAATTCACTAAACTTTTCGGATTAACCTCTTATTGATGTATTCGTTCATTGGAATTCAATCCAAATTACAATGTAATTTTCTTGTTCCTGAATGGTCTTCTTGAATTCTTTTAGGTTTATGCTCTACTCCGAGTAAAGATCTGACGGGTTTTGATTTGCATATATAGGCCAAATATCCAACTACTACATCTTTTTGCTAGGACTTCTTTTTTATTTTTCAATTCAAATTTATTTCATGTCTCCCGCCAAATATTCAATATTCAATGCATTTATCATATTACTCAATTTATTAACATTACTTCTTTTTTATTTTTATATTAGAAATTCTAACTAAATAGAATATAATCAAATATGATATTAACTAGAAATCATAGATATATTATATTACCAATTGGTTTTTTCTAAACGGAGCCTGGATACTTCATTTTATTGTTCGACCCAAAGCAACCATAAATTAGTCTAATTGCTAATATTAATCTGTATATCCCCTAAAAATAGATTTATTTTTTTTTTTTCGAATTTTATTCGTTGCATTTCACGCTCCAAATTTTTGATTATTCAATCAATCTTTCTTGGGCGAAAGAGAGGATATCTCAATCGGGTAAGAGAATGGGGAAATACCATATAACCAAATAAATCTGACAAGTCGCACTATACGTCAACCCACGATGCATCTTCTTCGCCAGGATTTCGAAAAGGTACTTTTGGAACACCAATTGGCATTAAACGAAAGAAAAACGAAGTACTATATTTCACTTTGATGTGAAAGCGTAAAAATGGGTTTATTGTCTTAATAATATTTTATCTTTGATCAACAGAGATCAAAAAAAAGAAGTTCAGAAAAGAGTAAGACCGAATGAATAAAAGAAATTGGTTACAAATAGGTCTTTTCTTTGCGATGATGAACAAATCTAGATGCAGTTATTCCTAAAAAATACTAGCAACACCCTACCATTGCGTATTGGTACTTATCCGGTGTAGAATAAATCTGCTTCTTTTTCTTCCTACGAACAAAATTGTTCTATTTTTATTTAATAATCTTATTATTATTACTAAATAATATAGAACAAATTTGAATCCTTTCCCCGAGATAATCCACTAAAAAGGTCCATAGTATAGTTTTTTTACAGTGCAATAAAGTTACATAGCGTCTATTTTTAATAGAAAAACAAAGGGGGGTATTTCTATGGGTTTGCCTTGGTATCGTGTTCATACGGTTGTATTGAATGATCCCGGCCGTTTAATTTCTGTCCATATAATGCATACTGCTCTGGTTGCTGGTTGGGCCGGTTCGATGTCTCTATACGAATTAGCGGTTTTTGATCCTTCCGACCCTGTTCTTGATCCAATGTGGAGACAGGGTATGTTCGTTATACCCTTCATGACTCGTTTAGGAATAACCAATTCCTGGGGTGGTTGGAGTATCACAGGGGGGACTATAACAAATCCGGGTATTTGGAGTTACGAAGGTGTGGCTGGTGCACATATTGTGTTTTCTGGCTTGTGCTTTTTAGCAGCTATTTGGCATTGGGTGTATTGGGATCTAGAAATATTTTGTGATGAGCGCACAGGGAAACCCTCTTTGGATTTGCCCAAGATCTTTGGAATTCATTTATTTCTCTCAGGGGTGGCTTGTTTTGGTTTTGGCGCATTTCATGTAACAGGATTGTATGGGCCCGGAATATGGGTATCCGATCCTTATGGACTAACGGGAAGGGTACAAGCTGTAAATCCAGCATGGGGTGTGGAAGGTTTTGATCCTTTTGTTCCGGGAGGAATAGCCTCTCATCATATTGCAGCAGGAACTTTGGGCATATTAGCAGGTCTATTCCATCTTAGTGTCCGTCCGCCCCAACGTCTATACAAAGGATTACGTATGGGAAATATTGAAACCGTCCTTTCCAGTAGTATAGCTGCTGTCTTTTTTGCAGCTTTTGTAGTTGCTGGAACTATGTGGTATGGCTCAGCAACTACTCCGATTGAATTATTTGGTCCAACTCGTTATCAATGGGATCAAGGATACTTCCAACAAGAAATATATCGAAGAGTTAGTGCAGGGCTAGCTGAAAAGCAAAGTTTATCTGAAGCTTGGTCGAAAATTCCTGAAAAATTGGCTTTTTATGATTACATCGGCAATAATCCGGCGAAAGGGGGATTATTCAGAGCGGGTTCAATGGATAACGGGGATGGAATAGCGGTTGGTTGGTTAGGACACCCTATCTTTAGGGATAAAGACGGGCATGAACTTTTTGTACGGCGTATGCCCACTTTTTTTGAAACATTTCCGGTTGTTTTGGTAGACGGAGACGGAATTGTTAGAGCCGATGTTCCTTTTAGAAGGGCGGAATCGAAATATAGTGTCGAACAAGTAGGTGTAACTGTTGAGTTCTATGGCGGTGAACTCAATGGAGTCAGTTATAGTGATCCTGCTACTGTGAAAAAATATGCTAGACGTGCTCAATTGGGTGAAATTTTTGAATTAGATCGTGCTACTTTGAAATCCGATGGTGTTTTTCGTAGCAGTCCGAGGGGGTGGTTTACTTTCGGACATGCCTCATTTGCTTTGCTCTTCTTCTTCGGACACATTTGGCATGGCGCTAGAACCTTGTTCAGGGATGTTTTTGCTGGTATTGACCCGGATTTGGATGCTCAAGTGGAATTTGGAGCATTCCAAAAACTTGGAGATCCAACTACAAGAAGACAAGTAGTCTGATACAATACATATATATATATTTAGTTTTGGGATTTGATATAAGATACAGAAAAAATATTGATTAGAATCGCTGTTTTTTCTTTAACTCTTTCCTTGCTCTTTCTTTATCCGGGAGATGGTCTCCAATAAACAGGTATGGAAGTTATAATTGTAAATCACGATCGAATCTATGGAAGCTTTGGTTTATACATTCCTCTTAGTTTCAACTCTAGGAATAATTTTTTTCGCTATCTTTTTTCGAGAACCGCCTAAAGTTCCAACTAAAAAGACGAAATGATTTTTCTGTATCTCACTTGAAAGTAATGAGCCTCCAAATTTTGGAGGCTCATTACTTCAACTAGTCTCCGTGTTCCTCGAATGGATCTCTTAGTTGTTGGGAGGGTTGCCCAAAAGCAGTATATAAGGCGTACCCAGTAAAACTTACAAGTAAACCAGATAGAAAGATGGCAACTAGTGTTGCTGTTTCCATTATTATATAGTTTCAAGACCACAATGGATTTATGCTAAGATCATTTATTTACAACGGAATGGTATACAAAGTCAACAGATCTCAATGAATATAAAATAGTATTTATGGCTACACAAACCGTTGAGGGTACTTCTAGATCTGGTTCAAGACGAACTATTGTAGGGGATTTATTGAAACCGTTAAATTCAGAATATGGTAAAGTAGCTCCTGGGTGGGGAACTACGCCTTTGATGGGTATTGCAATGGCTCTATTTGCGATATTCCTATCTATTATTTTGGAGATTTATAATTCTTCTATTTTACTGGATGGAATTTCAATGAATTAGATTCTATTAACTTAACTAGCCTTTCAAGAGAAAGTGAAGCATGTAGACCTCTAATTTTTAGCCCATTCTATATTTGGCAGTTCGACCGTGAAATTTCTTTGTTTCTGTATTTCCGGAATATGAGTGTGTGACTTGTTAGAATGGATCCTATAGATAGTACAGAGAATAGGTCTGTCATCTTGCTAGAGATGGTTTTATTTCGTCGGATATTCTCATTCTCTGCTCGTCTCTGAAGCACGGAATATATA